AATGAGGATTTGGTTCATCCGACACGTACACGTCATGGGCATCCTGCTTTTCTATGTTCTATAGACTTGTATGTAACTATTGAAAGTGAAGATATTCTACATAATGTGAATATTCCACCCAAAAGTTTTCTTTTAGTTCAAAATGATCAATATGTAGAATCAGAACAAGTGATTGCTGAGATTCGCGCAGGAACATCCACTTTTAATTTTAAAGAGAAGGTTCGAAAACATATTTATTCTGATTCAGAGGGAGAAATGCACTGGAATACCGACGTGTATCATGCACCTGAATTTACATATGGAAATGTTCATCTCTTACCAAAAACAAGTCATTTATGGATATTATTAGGAGAGCCGCGCAGATCTGATCTAGTCTCCCTTTCGATCCACAAGGATCAAGATCAAACGAACGCTCGTTCTTTTTCTGTCAAGAAAAGATCTATTTCTAACCTCTCGGTAACTAATGATCAAGTGAGACACAAATTCTTTAGTTCGGATTTTTCTGGTAAAAAAGAAGAAGAACGCCCTTATTATTCAGAACTTAATCGAATTGTTCGTTGTAATCTCAGATATCCGACCATTCTATACGCCGATTATGATTTATTGGCAAAGAGACGAAGAAAAAGATTCATTATTCCACTCCAATCGATTCAAGAACGCGAGAACGAACTAATGCCCCTTTCGGGCATCTCGATCGAAATACCCATAAATGGTATTTTTCGTAGAAATAGTATTCTTGCTTTTTTCGATGATCCTCGATACAGAAGAAAGAGTTCGGGAATTACTAAATACGGCACTATAGAAGTCTATCCAATCGCCAAAAAAGAGGATTTAATTGAGTATCGAGGAGTCAAGGAATTTAAGCCAAAATACCAAATAAAAGTGGATCGGTTCTTTTTCATTCCCGAGGAAGTGCATATCTTACCTGGATCTTCTTCCATAATGGTACGGAACAATAGTATTATTGGGATAGATACACAAATAGCTTTAACTACAAGAAGCCGAGTAGGCGGATTGGTTCGAGTGGAGATAAAAAAAAAAAGAATTGAACTAAAAATATTTTCTGGAGATATCCATTTTCCTGGAGAGACAGATAAGATATCTCGACATAGTGGTGTCTTGATACCACCAGGAACGGGAAAGACAAATTCGAAAGAATCCAAAAAAGGGAAAAACTGGATCTATGTCCAACGGATCACACCTACCAAGAAAAAGTATTTTGTTTTGGTTCGACCTGTAGTCACATATGAAATAACAGACGGTATAAATTTAGTAAGACTTTTCCCCCCGGATCTGTTGCAGGAAATGGATAATGTGCAACTTCGAGTTGTCAATTATATCCTTTATGGAAATGGCAAACCAATTCGGGAAATTTATGACACAAGTATTCAATTAGTTAGGACTTGTTTAGTATTAAATTGTACCCAAGACAAAAAAAGTTCTTATATCGAAGAGACCCGTACTTCCTTTGTTGAAATAAGGATAAATGGTTTGATTCGAGATTTTATAAAAATCAACTTAGTGAAATCTCCTATTTCGTATACCGCAAAAAGGAATGATCCTTCGGGTTCAGGATTTATCTCTGAGAATGGATCAGATTGCACCAATATCAATCCGTTTTCTTCCAGTTTTTTCTACTATTCCAACGCAAGGATTAAAGAATCCCTTAATCAAAACCAAGGAACTATTCATACATTGTTGAATAGAAATAAGGAATACCAATCTTTGATAATTTTGTCATCCTCCAATTGTTTTCGAATGGGCCCATTCAACGATGTAAAATATCACAATGTGATAAAAGAATCAAGTAAAAAAGATCCCCCAATTCCAATTAGGAGTTTCTTGGGCCCCTTAGGAACAGCCCTTCAAACTGCGAATTTTTATTCATTTTCCCATTTAATAACTTATAATCAGATCTTGGTAACTAACTATTTGCAACTTGACAACTTAAAACAGACCTTTCAAGTAATTAAATTTTTTTTAATGGATGAAATTGGTAAAATTTATAATTCTGATTCGTGCAGTAACATTGTTTTGAATCCATTCAATTTAAATTGGTATTTTCTTCAGCACAATTATTGTGAAGGGACGTCTACAATAATGAGTCTTGGGCAGTTTATTTGTGAAAATGTATGTATAGCCAAAAATGGACCACACCTCAAATCGGGTCAAGTTCTAATTGTTAAAATGGATTCTGTAGTAATACGATCCGCTAAGCCTTATTTGGCCACCCCAGGAGCAACGGTTCATGGCCATTATGGGGAAATCCTTTACGAAGGAGATACATTAGTTACTTTTATATATGAAAAATCGCGATCTGGTGATATAACGCAGGGCCTTCCAAAAGTGGAACAGGTATTAGAAGTGCGTTCGATTGATTCAATATCGATGAATCTCGAAAAGAGGGTTGAGGGTTGGCACGAATGTATAACAAGAACTCTTGGAATTCCTTGGGAGTTCTTGATTGGTGCTGAGCTAACTATAGTGCAAAGTCGTATCT